TTCGAACCTACGACCAGTCAGTTAACAGCCGACCGCTCTACCACTGAGCTACTGAGGAACAAGGGGAGATTCGACCTCCTAGAGTTCAACTCCCGCTCTCAACCCATGAACAATATGAGTCCGAAGCTTCTTTCGTAACTCCCGGAATTTCTTCGTAGTGACTCCGTTCCATGCCTCATTTCATAGGGAAGCCCAAAGTGGCTCTATTTCATTCTATTTCACTTCCTAGCACTTCCTATCATTTAATATCCATCCCTTTGGTCTTATTTACATAAGAGATGTCATTTATAGTCTATCTCTTTCTATATATGGAAAGTCAAGAAATTCTCATCGAAACATCGAGAAATTGTGCATATAGAAAACTCTAAAGAAAGAAAAAAAGGAGACCCATGCCATGATTTTCAAATCTTTTCTACCTTTTCTACTTAGTAGTCTAAGTTTCTCGATGAGGATAATTAATTCGGTCGTTGTGGTCGGACTCTATTATGGATTTCTGACCACATTCTCCATAGGTCCCTCTTAGATCTTCTTTCTCCAATCTTGGATTAGGGAAGAAGGAGATATTCGCGACTACTGGCGGTTTCATTATGGGGCAGCTCATGATCTTCATATCGATCTATTATCCACCTCTGCATCTATTCTTTCTTAGCTAAACGGGTGGAAGATCCATCCAATTTGGTTATATCATGGACTCGAAAAGCGGATCTGAATGTGACTGAAATGCACGATCTTCACAGGTATCACTTTTCACGATACCTAAAAGATGGAATAGCGATTTTCGAACCATTTCCTATACGAGAATGGTTTCCATTACTTTGAGAAATGGATTCTATATCAAACTATAGCTATTGCATTAAAGAAGAAAAGAAACTAATAGAAGTCGAAGACGCGGAATGGTAGTGAATAGAGAGAAAGATTCTTCTGATTTTCTTGTTCCTGAAAATATTCTATCTATCTCCTAGACGCCGTAGAGAATTGAGAATTTTCATGTCTTTCAATTCTCGTACTCGTAATTGGAAAGTTACGGAAGGAGGTCCATCATTTTGCAATGAAAACAACATAAAAAACTCTGGACAATTTCGAAATCAGGCCAAGCGTCTTAATACATATGCAAAAAAATTCATTATTGGCCCACCATTGATTAGAAGATTTAGCTTGTATGAATCGCTATTGGTTTGATACGAATAATGGCAGTCGTTTCAGTATGTTAAGGATACAGATGTATCCACAATTCATTTAGAGTTACTTAATAGCCTATTTCTTATACCATATCTCTATCCCGTGAAATTCTCGAGCCGAAAGATGGATGCATATGCTGTGTTTCATTTTGCTAAACGATATCAATTAAATGGTGTATCAATTCCATAAATTGGATATAGCAATAAATAAATCAGCAAAATTCTTTTATTTTAGATAGAAGAAATGTTTCTTCTATCTAAAATAAAAGAATGTACCCTTCTATCCAAATCCAATTTGCATCGATAAAATAAATCCAAATTCCAGTAGTGGATGAATAATTGCAAATTTTTGTGTGTACGAGATTAGAATAACTTCAAAATAACTGACATAATTTTTTATTTTTCCTGATCAGAAAAATACATGAAAAAGAAAGGAGGTAGAAAAATTTTGGGATTTATGGTTAAAGAAGAAAAAGAAGAAAACAGGGGTTCTGTTGAATTTCAAGTATTCAGTTTCACCAATAAGATACGGAGACTTGCTTCACATTTGGAATTACACAAAAAAGATTTTTCATCGGAAAGAGGTCTACGAAGACTTTTGGGAAAACGTCAACGTTTGCTGGCTTATTTGGCAAAGAAAAATAGAGTACGTTATAAGAAATTAATCAGTCAGTTGGATATTCGGGAGAAGTAATTTAATCGTTCGAATTTTTTTCTTATTTTATTAGTAGTCTTATAGTAGTCTTAGATTTTTCATTTTGATGAGCCTCGTTTTGAGGAATTCATGGAATAATCCATTTTCATGGAATAATGAATTAAGGAAGAAAGGATATGAGTCTACCGCTTACAAGAAAAGATCTCATGATAGTCAATATGGGCCCTCAGCACCCATCAATGCATGGTGTTCTTCGACTGATCGTTACTCTCGATGGTGAAGATGTTATTGATTGTGAACCCATATTAGGCTATTTACACAGAGGAATGGAAAAAATCGCGGAAAACCGAACTATTATACAATACTTACCTTATGTAACACGATGGGATTATTTAGCTACTATGTTTACAGAAGCAATAACGGTAAATGCACCAGAATTCTTGGAGAATATTCAAATACCCCAAAGAGCCAGCTATATTAGGGTAATTATGTTAGAGTTGAGCCGTATAGCTTCTCACTTGTTATGGCTTGGACCTTTTATGGCGGATCTAGGCGCACAGACCCCTTTTTTCTATATTTTTAGAGAGAGAGAATTGATATATGATCTATTTGAAGCTGCTACAGGTATGCGAATGATGCATAATTACTTTCGCATCGGGGGGGTAGCCGCCGATCTACCTTATGGATGGGTCGATAAATGTTTAGATTTCTGTGATTATTTTTTACGAGGAGTTGTTGAATATCAACAACTTATTACACGGAATCCCGTTTTTTTAGAACGAGTTGAAGGAGTCGGTTTTATTAGCGGAGAAGAAGCAGTAAATTGGGGCTTATCGGGACCGATGTTACGAGCTTCTGGAATACAATGGGATCTTCGTAAAGTTGATCCTTATGAGTCTTACAACCAATTCGATTGGAAAGTCCAATGGCAAAAAGAAGGGGATTCATTAGCTCGCTATTTAGTACGAATGGGTGAAATGAGGGAATCCATCAAAATTATTCAACAGGCTGTAGAGAAAATTCCTGGAGGCCCTTATGAGAATTTAGAAGTCCGACGCTTTAAGAAAACAAAGAATTCCGAATGGAATGATTTTGAATATCGATTTCTTGGTAAAAAACCTTCGCCCAATTTTGAATTGTCAAAGCAAGAGCTTTATGTAAGAGTGGAAGCTCCAAAAGGTGAATTAGGAATTTATCTGGTAGGAGATGATAGTCTTTTCCCCTGGAGATGGAAAATTCGTCCACCCGGTTTTATTAATTTGCAAATTCTTCCTCAACTAGTTAAAAAAATGAAATTGGCTGATATCATGACGATATTAGGTAGTATAGATATCATTATGGGGGAAGTTGATCGTTGAAATGATAATAGATAGGGTAGAGATAGAAACTATCAATTCTTTTTCGAAATCGGAATTATTAAAAGAAGTCTATGGACTGATATGGATTCTACCCATTTTGACCCTCCTACTGGGAATCACAATAGAAGTACTCGTAATTGTGTGGTTAGAAAGAGAAATATCCGCATCGATACAACAACGTATTGGTCCTGAATATGCTGGCCCCCTGGGACTGCTTCAAGCTATAGCCGATGGAACTAAGCTACTTTTTAAGGAGGATATCCTGCCATCCCGAGGGGATATTCCTTTATTTAGCATTGGACCTTCTATAGCAGTCATATCAATTTTATTAAGTTTTTTAGTTATCCCTTTGGGATATCGTTTTGTTTTAGCCGATCTTAGTATTGGTGTTTTTTTATGGATTGCCATTTCAAGTATTGCTCCTATTGGTCTTCTTATGGCAGGATATAGCTCAAATAATAAATATTCTTTTTCAGGCGGTCTACGAGCTGCTGCTCAATCTATTAGTTATGAAATACCATTAACTTTTTGTGTGCTAGCAATATCTCTACGTGTGATTCGTTAAAATAGGATCTTTTTCCTCCAAAATCCATTGAATATTTATCTTCCTTTTCTTATTCTCGGGTTGGTAAGTTAAACTAGATAGCTATATGAGTGAAACAAAACAACTTATTAATTTGTAGTAAAAAGAAAAAATCTCATTTCCTACGTACAAGAAAAAAGTTGAAGTAAACATAAGTAGTGTAAACTCTTTACCCCAAGGTTGAGATTTTTTGATTAGTCATCATATCTTGAAGCGGGCAAGAATAAAGGATTCGCGATATGGAATTCCATTACTAGAATATTCCGAGTTATTACTATAACTTATAATCATAAGGGGAATCCATCAAAAATTAGTGAGGGGTTAGGAACACTAAAGTACATAAAGGATTAGTAATGAGGGAATCTAAGACATTAGAGATTTTTCCTCATAAAAGGAATCATAATAAGGACTTGAAATTGGTGGAAATGATCAAGTAGTACTTTCTTCGGATTCCGATCCAGAGTATGTTCCCTTTCACTTGTTAAAGAAATGGCTATCAAGAACGAATTAATCCTTTATTCCTTTTTTCTTTTTAAGTACCCTTCCCCGGGGAAAGAAGAATAGGACAAAAGATATGGAATGCAATACAAAAAAAAGATATTTATTTATTTTTTCCTTCCTCTATTCATATTAATACAGAATTCCTCATGAATTAATGCCTAATTCTTTTCATTTATTAATTGCTATAACGAGTGTTTTATTCCAAGATTAAGTTATTACTGAACAAAGAAAAATTTTCATTATATTATAAAGGACGAGATCAATTCGGAAGCGCTTTTTCTTATTCTAGCAGACGGAATTCCTTTGGTCTAATTTAGGACTTTCCAATCGATTTTATCTTACCTAATTCTATCTATGCCCAGGGGGATAATACCGAAACGAAACAACCCTTTCCTTTTTTCTGATCATAGAGAAGCCGTATGAAGCTAAGGTTTCATGTACGGTTTTGGAATAGCGGTGGGAACTGTGATGTTATCATCGACTATGATTATCTAACAGTTCAAGTACAGTTGATATAGTTGAAGCACAGTCAAAATATGGTTTTTTTGGATGGAATCTTTGGCGTCAGCCTATAGGTTTTCTGGTTTTTCTAATTTCTTCTTTGGCAGAATGTGAAAGATTACCCTTTGATTTACCAGAAGCAGAGGAAGAATTAGTAGCAGGTTATCAAACCGAATATTCCGGTATCAAATATGGTTTATTTTATCTTGTTTCTTACCTAAATTTATTAGTTTCCTCTTTATTTGTAACAGTTCTCTACTTAGGCGGGTGGAATTTCTCTATTCCCTATATATCCTTTTTTGAATTTTTCCAAATGAATAAAATGGTTGGAATTTTGGAAATGACAATGGGTATCTTTATTACATTAACTAAAGCTTATTTATTTCTCTTCATTTCTATCACAATAAGATGGACTTTACCCAGGATGAGAATGGATCAGTTATTAAATCTTGGATGGAAATTTCTTTTACCTATTTCCCTGGGCAATCTCTTATTAACAACTTCTTCCCAACTTGTTTCACTATAAATAAGATAATACAATAACAGTAAGAATATTTTCAACACAAAAGTTCTCTCAAACAAGAGAAAGAAACATATCTTTTTCATAGATATTTAGAATATGTTCCCTATGGTAACTGGGTTCATGAGTTATGGTCAACAAACAATACGCGCTGCAAGGTACATTGGTCAAAGTTTCATAATTACCTTATCCCACACAAATCGTTTACCTATAACGATTCACTACCCTTATGAAAAATCAATTACATCGGAGCGTTTCCGGGGGCGAATCCACTTTGAATTTGATAAATGTATTGCTTGTGAAGTATGTGTTCGCGTATGCCCGATAGATCTACCCCTTGTGGATTGGAGATTTGAAAAGGATATTAAAAGGAAACAATTGCTTAATTATAGTATTGATTTCGGAGTTTGTATATTTTGTGGTAATTGTGTTGAGTACTGTCCGACAAGCTGTTTATCAATGACTGAAGAATATGAACTTTCTACTTATGATCGTCATGAATTGAATTACAATCAAATTGCTTTGAGTCGGTTACCAATCTCCATAATGGGAGATTACACAATTCAAACAATTAGGAATTCGACTCAAAGTAAAATAGACGAAGAAAAATCTTGGAATTCAAGAACGGTTACTAATTATTAGTTACTAGGATTTATCTTTTTTGTTAGAAAAATCCAATAGTTTTTTATTAACTATAAAGAAAAACGAATAACTACTGCTTATTGCAAATTATTCCTGATTTAAAATGAGAGTAGATTTTCGTGATGTCATTTCTAACTATACAACTTATATACAAAAAAATATCCTAATCCCTTTTTCCTTCCTTGAATCTTTTAGTTTTAGTCAGTTCATGAAAAATTTTATACTATTAATTTCTTCTTATCCATAATGGATTTACCTGGACCAATACATGAGATTCTTGTGCTATTTGGGGGATTTGTTCTTCTACTAGGAGGTCTAGGAGTAGTATTACTTACCAACCCAATTTATTCTGCCTTTTCGCTGGGATTAGTTCTTGTTTGTATATCCTTATTCTATATTTTATTGAATTCCTACTTTGTAGCTGTCGCACAACTTCTTATTTATGTGGGAGCTATAAATGTTTTGATCATATTTGCCGTAATGTTCGTAAATGGCTCAGAATGGTCTAAAAATAAGAATTATTGGACTATTGGAGATGGGTTCACTTCACTCGTTTGTATAACTATTCTTTTTTCACTAATGACTACTATCCCAGATACGTCATGGTATGGAATTCTTTGGACTACAAGATCAAACCAAATAGTAGAACAGGGTCTCATAAATAACGTTCAACAAATTGGGATTCATTTAGCAACTGATTTTTATCTTCCGTTTGAACTCATTTCCATAATTCTTCTAGTTTCTTTAATAGGTGCAATTACTATGGCTCGGCAATAAGAAATACTTAGAATTAGTCAAAATTCTTAGAATTTCAAATCTAAAATAAATAACTAAAGAATCACAATTTTGATTTAGTAAAACCCATCTACTGCCAACAAATACCTTCTTTTCTCTTTTGTTGTGTAACTGTTCTATTCTAATTAATGGAATCGGTTCAATTCTTGTCCTCATATTGAAATGAATCGAGATTGATAAGGAGTTAGTTAATGATGTTTGAGCATGTACTTTTTTTTAGTGTCTATTTATTTTCGATTGGTATCTATGGATTGATCACAAGCCGAAACATGGTTAGAGCTCTAATATGTCTTGAACTTATACTGAATTCAATTAATCTAAATCTCGTAACATTTTCTGATCTATTTGATAGTCGCCAATTAAAAGGAGACATTTTCGCAATTTTTGTTATAGCCCTTGCGGCTGCTGAAGCAGCTATTGGACTATCCATTCTTTCTTCCATCCATCGTAACAAGAAATCAACTCGTATCAATCAATCTAATTTTTTGAATAATTAGACATAAAATCCTCTAAACAAAGGCGCACATATAATAATAATATCAAATATTAAGATGAATAGAAATCTAATACTATTTTCTTCTATTTTCTTATTATTTTATTATTTTATAATATCCATTTTTTGATTAGGTTATTACATAGTATTCTTTTTTACTTATTGAATTTTTGCAATTCATTGATATTGCAATTTGAATATTGCAATAATTTATATTGAAAAGACGATAGCCAATAAATTGGCTAATTCGAATTCGTATGTACAATTCGTATAATTATGATTGTTGAAGCCAAAAATTCAAGTCTCTTGGCTCTTTTCACGCTTTCTCACAAACGGATTAAGAAATATATTGCATTATTTTATTTATTTATTTGTTGAAGTTTGGATAAACCATTGCTTCGTCTGGTGTCTACAATACATATGACTCATATAGTACTAATTTCATTTTTACCAGATCGAAAATTTTTATGTTGAAAAGGAAAATTTATAGATCCAATGTCACATTCCGTAAAAATTTATGATACATGTATAGGATGCACTCAATGTGTACGAGCTTGTCCAACAGATGTATTAGAAATGATACCCTGGGATGGGTGTAAAGCCAAGCAAATTGCTTCCGCGCCGAGAACCGAAGATTGTGTGGGTTGTAAGAGATGTGAATCTGCCTGCCCAACAGATTTTTTAAGTGTCCGCGTTTATTTAGGGCCTGAAACAACCCGCAGCATGGCTCTATCTTATTGATACGTTACAAAAAACTCCACTTGAATCGTCTGATTCCTCTTTACCGAGGAAGCCTGTGCTCGCTTATTTCGAGCACGGGCTTTTCTGGTCAAAACGTATCTTCTCTTTATCACTTTATCATGAGTTATTTTCCTTGGTTAACAATACTTGTTGTTTTGCCGATATTTGCAGGTTCATTAATTTTCTTTTTACCTCATAGGGGAAACAAAATCGTTAGGTGGTATACTATATCTATTTGTTTATTAGAATTCCTTCTAATGACTTATGCATTCTGTTATCATTTCCAATTGGAGGATCCCTTAATCCAATTAAAGGAGGATTCTAAATGGATAGATGTCTTTGATTTCCACTGGAGATTGGGAATCGATGGACTTTCATTAGGATCTATTTTATTGACAGGATTTATCACTACTTTAGCTACTTTAGCAGCTTGGCCAGTTACCCGGAATTCGCGATTATTCTATTTCCTGATGCTAGCAATGTATAGTGGTCAAATAGGATTATTTTCTTCGCGAGACCTTTTACTTTTTTTTATCATGTGGGAGTTAGAATTAATTCCTGTTTACTTACTTTTATCCATGTGGGGGGGAAAGAGGCGTCTGTATTCAGCTACAAAATTTATTTTGTATACTGCAGGCGGTTCCATTTTTTTCTTAATCGGAGTTCTAGGTATGGGCTTATATGGTTCCAACGAACCAAGATTAGATTTGGAAAGATTAATTAATCGATCATACCCTGCAACATTGGAAATACTATTTTATTTTGGCTTCCTTATTGCTTATGCTGTCAAATTGCCGATTATACCCCTACATACGTGGTTACCAGATACCCATGGGGAAGCGCATTACAGTACATGTATGCTTTTAGCGGGAATCCTATTAAAGATGGGAGCATACGGATTGATTCGGATCAATATGGAATTGTTACCTCATGCTCATTATCTATTTTCCCCCTGGTTGGTAATAATAGGAGCGATGCAAATAATCTATGCAGCTTCAACTTCTCTTGGTCAACGAAATTTCAAAAAAAGAATAGCCTACTCCTCCGTATCTCACATGGGTTTCATAATTATAGGAATTGGTTCCATAACCAACATTGGACTCAATGGAGCTATTTTACAAATACTATCCCATGGATTTATTGGTGCTACACTTTTTTTCTTGGCGGGAACGGCTTGTGATAGAATGCGTCTTGTTTATCTCGAAGAACTGGGGGGGATATCTATCCCAATGCCGAAAATTTTTACCATGTTTAGTAGCTTTTCAATGGCTTCTCTTGCCTTACCAGGAATGAGCGGTTTTGTTGCAGAATTAGTAGTATTTTTTGGACTAATTACTAGTCCAAAATTTCTGTTAATACCAAAAATGCTAATTACTTTTGTAATGGCAATTGGAATGATATTAACTCCTATTTTTTTATTATCTATGTTACGCCAGATGTTCTATGGATACAAGCTATTTCATGTTCCAAACGCAAATTTGGTGGATTCTGGACCACGAGAACTCTTTCTTTTAATCTGTATCTTTTTACCAGTAATAGGAATTGGTATTTATCCAGATTTTGTTCTCTCGCTATCGGTTGACAAGGTAGAGGCTCTCTTATCCAATTATTATCCTAAATAATTTTTTTTTACTAGTCCGCTCTATATTCCATAGTGGAAAAACCAAATAATTCAGAAAAAAGTAAAAAAGTCTAATTAGATCTATCTCGAATTTTTGAGAACCCTTTGAGAAGGCGTTCAAGGGTTCTCAAATCAAACAAAAATGGAAAAACTTTCATTTCACGAAGGTTTTATGTTATGTAATCATTTAGATGGTAATGTAAATGCACCATAACTATGTAAACCTATTCCTAATAGATTGATACCAAAATAGCAGATCCAAATTATAAGAAATCCTATCGAAGCTACAAGTGCGGAATTCGTACCCTTCCAATTTGGATTTGTTCTACTATGTAAATAAATTGCGAATATGGTCCAAGTAATAAATGCCCAAGTTTCCTTAGGATCCCAATTCCAATAGGATCCCCACGCCTCATTAGCCCATACTGCTCCACAAAGAATACCTATGGTTAAAAGGGTAAACCCTAGGCTAATGACACGATAACTCCAAGAATCCAAACGCTCAATTAATTGATATTTGTAATAATTTGGAAATGAAGGAAAAGAGGTGTTTTTTAAAGCACTTCTTTTTACATAGAAATATTCAATCTCACTAAACTCACTAAAGAAAAATGTTTTATTTAAAACATTTTTTTTCTTTTCTAAAAAGAAATTGAAATTCTTTCGAAATTTAATGATTAGAAGAGCGGCGGATAATAAGGATCCGCACAAAAGAGTTGCATAGCTTAGTAACATCATACTGACATGCATCATTAACCACTGAGATTGTAGAGCAGGTACTAGTATTGTGGATTGATGCATTTCAGTTAAAAGACCCGACGTGGCAAAGCCTTGCGTTAAAATAGTACTTGGCGTAGTTATTGTGCTTAAATCATTTTTAGAGTTCTGTATCTTAGGAATCGTATGAAGAATATACAGAGCCCATGAAAGGAAGATCAATGACTCATATAAATTACTTAATGGAAAATGTCCCGAAGAAGCCCAACGAGAAACTAAGAATCCTGTTATAGAGAAAAAAGTAGCTATCATTCCTTTTTCTGACGAATCACGTAATCCCCCAAGTTCACGAACTAATAAGGTTATCAAATGAATTGTAATCACAATTGAAATGGTTGAGAAAGAGATATGAGTTAGTATATGTTCTAAAGTTGCAAATAGCATAAGGAGAAGGTCCCATTACAAAATTGGAAATTTCGAATTGAATCCATTTTCTAATCTATTGTATTCTTTTTCGAGAATGCCGCCACTCGGACTCGAACCGAGATGCTTGAGCACTGCTTCCTAAGAGCAGCGTGTCTACCAATTTCACCATGGCGGCTAACTTTAAATAATAGGGAAGTTAAAAGAATAATAGTTATTTTCTCGCAAATCGTCGAGATTGGGAGAGTCCATAGAATTTAGGAACATTAGAATCTTCATTAAAATGGACTTCGTTTGGTAGTATCATTGGGGATTTTTTTAACAATAAACTCTTGCTTTGCCCAATAGAAACAAAGCTTGAAAGAGTTGGAACTGTTTTTTCTCAGTTGCAATATAGAACTCATTTTTTTCTAATTAGTTTCTCATTGAAATAAAAAAAAATCTTTCAATCTATCCATTAGAATTTCTATAATTTCATCATTAAATACAAATAATTTTGGATTTTAGCAAAATTTCTAGAATGAAAGCCTTTATGCTCTTATTAATATGATTTACCAAGCCTAAACCTATTTTTTTGTGGATTTTTGATAAGATAGGTAGAAGTTGTAAGTCCTATTGCAAGAATACTCTACTTTTCATAATAGAATCCTCATATTTTATTATGAGGATTCTATTATGAAAAGTTCGTTGATAGGAAAAGAATACTTAGGACACAGTATACCAAAAACTTTTGTTCTATATATCAGAGGGGTTAGTTCTAAGAATATTGTACCGAGGAATTCGACACATAAAAGTACATTCATTAATTAATCCGAATTATTCATTTTAAATAATTGGAATTTCTTTGGGATAGGTCAATTCAGATTATTCCAAAACCAGATTATTTGTTTGTTTGTTGCCCAGAAAAACCCTTTGGTTTTGGATGCTCGCTACCGCTGGAAAATGATCTTGATTTTGCTAAAGAATAAGATTGTACTATGGAAAAATAAGTCTTTTTCTTCCAAAGATTTTTACGAATACGCTTTTTTGACATCGAAGTACGTTTTTTTGGAACTGCCATTCAAAAAGGAGATTACTTTTTTTCTAGTTGTATGTGAAAGACATCTATTGCCGCAAATCAATCCTTCTTTCTGTTTTTTCTTAGTATTTATACTTTTTCTTAGTATTTATACTTAGATACTGAACTGAAATTCTGAATTCTTTTTTACTTGATTTTCTCTAATGCGGATAAGACAAGAATTTTTTAGCATATTTTTCATATATATTTTATACTTTGTTTTAATAATATAGAATATATACAAAGGTTTTCTATTTAAATTAAATCAATTTATATATTAAGTATACTCCATATATAGATCTACGGCCTATCCCCCATATAAGATGGGGGGATAAAAGGAAGGGAAAATTCAAATAGTTAATTAAGTTCAGAATGGTATTCCATAATGGAATTCCAATCAAAACAAAAAAAATACTTAGTCTCTTAAATAAGACATTCTAAAACTTAGGTAATTCTAGTCATTAGGATTTCAGTTCTATATGAAGTAAGGAATATTCGATAATTTCCTATAAACATAGGTTTTCATTGGAATTCAATCAATCAGTTACGAAACATGAGAGCTGCTTCATCTTCATTTTAATAGAAAGAAATACAAAAATGAATAGAAAGTAAAATGATTCAATCCTTTTTTGTATTTTAACAAATATCCTTCTTTAGGTAATAACTAGGTAACAAAGTTATTTAATTAACTTTTTGAATTTAACCAAGTAAACCCATTCTTCATTTTTGATTATTTCAATGAGAGAAATTTGGAAAAATGAAGAATTCCAGTATTTTGTCTTATTCTTATTTTTTGGAATTCCTTCAGAAAGAGATAAGAATTGGTTTGGTGAATCGGAAACAATTTTATTTTATAGAAAAATTTCAAGTAAAAATTGCAATTTCTTTTCTTATGGAACATACATATCAATATGCATGGGTAATCCCTCTTCTCCCACTTCCAGTTATTATGTCAATGGGGTTTGGACTTATTCTTATTCCGACAGCAACAAAAAATCTTCGTCGCATATGGGCTTTTCCTTGTGTTTTACTCTTAAGTATAGCTATGGTATTCTCAGTTCACCTATCTATTCAACAAATAAATGGAAGTTCTATCTATCAATATCTATGGTCTTGGACCGTCAATAATGATTTTTCCTTAGAATTTGGATACTTGATCGACCCGCTTACTTCTATTATGTTAATACTAATTACTACTGTAGGAATCCTCGTTCTTATTTATAGTGACGATTATATGTCTCACGATGAAGGATATTTGAGATTTTTTGTTTATATAAGTTTTTTCAATACTTCCATGTTGGGATTGGTTACTAGTTCCAATTTGATACAAATTTATTTTTTTTGGGAACTTGTGGGAATGTGTTCCTATTTATTGATAGGCTTTTGGTTTACACGGCCAATTGCAGCGAGTGCTTGTCAAAAAGCTTTTGTAACTAATCGTGTAGGGGATTTTGGTCTGTTATTAGGAATTTTAGGTTTTTTTTGGATAACAGGTAGTTTAGAGTTTAGGGATTTGTTCAAAATAGCTAATAACTGGATTCCTAATAATGGGATTAATTCCTTACTTACTACTTTGTGTGCTTTTTTATTATTCCTTGGTGCAGTTGCGAAATCTGCACAATTCCCTCTTCACGTATGGTTACCCGATGCTATGGAAGGACCCACTCCCATTTCGGCTCTTATACACGCAGCAACTATGGTTGCTGCGGGGATTTTTCTTCTAGCTCGACTTCTTCCTCTTTTCATATCCCTACCTTTAATAATGAGTTTCATTTCTTTAGTAGGTACAATAACACTCTTCTTAGGAGCTACTTTAGCTCTTGCTCAGAGAGATATTAAAAGAAGCTTAGCCTATTCTACAATGTCTCAATTGGGTTATATGATGTTAGCTCTAGGTATAGGTTCTTATCAAGCTGCTTTATTCCATTTGATCACTCATGCTTATTCGAAAGCTTTATTGTTCTTGGGATCCGGATCCATTATTCATTCAATGGAACCTCTTGTTGGATATTCACCAGATAAAAGTCAGAATATGGTTCTTATGGGTGGTTTAAGAAAATACGTTCCAATTACAAGAACTACTTTTTTATGGGGTACGCTTTCTCTTTGTGGTATTCCACCTCTTGCTTGCTTCTGGTCCAAAGATGAAATCCTTAGTAATAGTTGGTTGTATTCACCCTTTTTTGGAATAATAGCCTCTTTTACTGCAGGATTAACTGCGTTTTATATGTTTCGGATATATTTACTTACTTTTGATGGGTACCTGCGTGTTCATTTTCAAAATTACAGTAGCACTAAAGAGGGTTCGTTGTATTCAATATCCTTATGGGGAAAAAGGATACCCAAAGGAGTGAATAGAGATTTCATTTTATCAACAACGAAGAGTGGAGTTTCTTTTTTTTCACAAAATAGATCCAAAATTCATGGTAATACAAGAAATAGGATAGGGTCCTTTAGTACTTCCTTTGGGGCTAAAAACACTTTTGTCTATCCTCATGAAACGGGAAATACTATGCTATTCCCTCTTTTTATATTACTGCTTTTTACTTTGTTCATTGGATCCATAGGAATCCATTTTGATAATGGAGTAATGGATAATGGAATAGCGGAGTTAACCATATTATCAAAGTGGTTAACTCCCTCAATAAACTTTTTCCAGGAAAGTTCTAATTCTTCCATAAATTCATATGAATTTATCACTAATGCAATTTCTTCTGTAAGTCTAGCTATGTTTGGTCTATCCATAGCATATATCTTCTATGGATCCGCTTATTCCTTTTTTCAGAATTTGGATTTAATAAATTCTCTTGTAAAAGAGGGTCCGAAAAAGTTTTTTTCGGATCAAGTAAAAAAAAAGATATACAGTTGGTCATATAATCGTGGTTATATAGATATTTTCTATACTAGGGTCTTTACCCTGGGTATAAGAGGATTAACTGAACTAACGCAGTTTTTCGATAAGGGTGTCATTGATGGAATTACCAATGGAGTAGGTCTTGCTGGTTTTTGTATAGGAGAAGAAATTAAATATGTAGGGGGAGGGCGAATATCGTCTTATTTATTCTTTTTTTTATGTTATGTATCCGTGTTCTTATTCTTTTTTCTTTCTTAACTTAAGGAATTCCCCCGTCTCCTGCCTAAAGAGCCCCCTTATTCCCCTTCCTATCTTCTTCCCCCATCTCTCCCCCTTTTCTACCATCTCTCTCTTTTTCTAT